GTTACGACATACTACTAAAAAATATTCGATTTGAAGATGTTCTATTTTTCCATAGAAATGTATTCGCTCAATAAAAGTTCTAAAAGAAGTTAATCGTAAATAAGAGGATTGTTTACGAATAAGCACTAATAAAATTTCGCACTCAAATACATAAGAATTATATAGGAACCAAAAGAATCTTTTATTTTCTTTCGAAAAAACATAAATAGATTTCTTCTGAGTAATGGAGAGATTATTCCAATTATGGTATTCGTGAAGAAAGAATTGCAATAAGTGTAAAAAGGGAACATCTTGAATCCCGCACTGAAGGATTTGAACCAAGATTTCCATATGGATGGGATGAGGTATTAGTATATCTAAAACATAATTTAAATGCAATAATTTGTCCTCTAAAAAGGGAAAAATTGAATGAATTGATCGTAAATTATGATATTTTGGTATTTCTTTTTTTTCTAAATAAGATACTAATCGCAAGGAAAATGGAATTTCCACAATAATTGCAAAACTTTCTGATATAATTTGAGAATAAAAATGAGAATAAAAAAAAATGTTGTGAGTGTGACCAATAAAAAAATTTTGGTTAGAATAATTAACCGAAGAAATCAAAGAATTCTTTTGATAGATTCGAATAATTAAACGTTTTACAAGTGATAAACTGGATTTATTATCATAACCAAAAACTTCTACGAGTTCATAAAAAAGCAAACCATTTAAACCATGATCATGAGCAAGTGCATAAATATACTCCTGAAAGAGTAACGGATATAGGAAATATTGTTGCCAAGATCTACCTTTTTCTAAATATCCTTGTAATTCTTCCATTGACTTCAATTTCTACTTGAACCAGAAACAATAGGTATTTCTTGTATTATCAAATTATACATAGTGCAATACGGTCAGAACAGAGTATGTATCATGTATGAAAAAAATATATACCCCGGAAATACAGAGTCCAATCAACAGATTTTTTTCCTCTCCCCTTCTACTATCCAATAGGTTTATCTTCGTTCTATTAAATAAATTATCAGAGGATAAAAAATCTTTTATTTTTGCAACCCGATCGCTCTTTTGACTTTGGAAATTTTTTTTGTCAGTATACTGTTTCTTCTACACATTAGTTTCCAATCCACAATAGAAAATAGGTAGGATTTTTTTTTTTATTCTTAAAAAAAAGAATCAAAGGTCCATTTACAGGAGACCCCTTCCCTACATCAGGCACTAAGTTATTTTTAACGTTTAATTAGATCGGGAAATTATTCAAATTAAGAATAAAAGCTCGTTGCTTTTTTTTTTTTATTTTTACCAGAATTAGAGCCATAGAGCTCTATCCATTTATTCACTAGACCAAACTCGAACTGTGAATTTCTTAAAAAAAAAAAAATAATAAGAAAGAATATAATAAGAAAAAATGAAAATGTCCATTTTTTCTTATTATTTTATTACGACATGCGGTTTTTTCCATCCATTACCTTTCAGGATCAGTCGTGGTCTTATAGACTCTACCAAAAGTCTGGACGAATTCGTTACTTCATTCAAATGTGTAAAAAACCATAATCGCACTTAAAAGCCGAGTACTCTACCATTGAGTTAGCAACCCAGATAAATATGTATATACAAGTGGAAAAAATAGAATTGAGCTATACAACTATGTAAAAACATTGAATTTTAAATTCAAAAGAAATATAAAGGAAAGATTAGATGATCAATTAAATAAAATAGCAAAGTGGATTGGATTAAATTAAAGACACATAAAAAAAATGTAAAAATTTACATTTAAGGTAAGGACCGCCCCCCCCCTTTTTTATAAAATAGAAAAAATTTTTGATTTTCGTTAAAAAAATATATCTTATATAACAAATAGTAAATTTGTCAAACCCATAATTTGAATGAAGTAAAGGAAAAACCCATAAATAAATAAGGATCGAAATAAACGGATCTATTTATCTACGATCAAATTATATTTGTTCGACACACCATTGTCAATATGAAGAAATTGTTTAGAAAAAAAAAGAAAATAAATAAAAAAATATCATTCGTACTCATAACTCAAGTTGGGTAATTCTGAAAAAGTTAGAAGGTAAATCCTGATTCTGCTTTTCTTAAAATATAATGAACAGTTCTTGTAGGTTGAGCACCTTTTTCAAGGAAATAACGAATAGCAGGAACGTTTAAATAAGTTTTATTTTTCATTGGATCATAAAAACCCATCTTTGGAAGATCTCTTCCTTCTCGTCGGGATCGAACATCAATTGCAACGATTTGATAGATCGCTCATTGGGATAGATATAGATAAATAACCCCCTAGAAACGTATAAGAAATTTTCTCCTCATACGGCTCGAGAAAAAATGATTCTAATATTTCTGTATATAATTTATCTACGATCAAATTATATTTGTTCGACACACCATTGTCAATATGAAGAAATTGTTTAGAAAAAAAAAGAAAATAAATAAAAAAATATCATTCGTACTCATAACTCAAGTTGGGTAATTCTGAAAAAGTCCGAAGGTAAATCCTTAGGCATTTCTTGAGCCGTCTCTAACCTCTTTTGTTTGTTTCGTCTCGAATCTTTTTTAAGTCTCCATCATTATACTAAAAATAAAATATTAAGACAATTGAAAATAGTGTTCCGGAATACTTTCTTTTAAAATCATTAGGTTTAGACATTACTTCGGTGATCCTTATCCCCTTTTTCAAAACGGCAGCAACATACCTTTTGTTTTTTGTTATTTCCTTCTATGGAAAGATAATATGAACTATTTTTTCCCTTGTAATATAAAAAATATTATTTATTTTATTTCAAACTTGTTGGGATTTGAATCCTGCAATTAAAAATTTTAATTTCTATATTGAGGATATACTTAACAAAGTAGTCTAATTTATTAATTGTTACTAACCCTAGATTCGCCCCCCCCCCCGATAAATGAATCAATACGTTTTGCTCGAGCTCCATCATGTACTATTCCTATTTACCAACCCAATTTGTATTGGGTTCCTAATAGTAACAGAACAAACTATGTCGATTCAAGAGCATCTTCATTCCTATAGAAAATGGCGGATGTAAGAATCCACAGTGAATTATGTCCTTCAAGTCGCACGTTGCTTTCTACCACATCGTTTTAAACGAAGTTTTACCATAACACTCCTCTCATTTTAAATTTTATTTTGAAACGGTATGCAATTGATTCAATATGGAATCATGAATAGTCATTGGCTCAATGATACAAAGATACAAAATATTTTTTATGTATGTATCTAGGGAAAGGTAAATAATTATCTGGAAAAAGTCTTATATTATAAAGGATTTAAGTTATTTCGCCCCTATATCCTATGGGGTGAAAGAAATTTCGAAAAAAGAAAAGAAAATCCATTTCCTTAAATCTAATTAAAATCTTCAACAGATCATTCGGGATGTTATGTTAAATTATGGAAAAAATTCTTCTCGAACAAATAAACTCTAAATCTAAAAAGAATGGCCCTATGGATTTTCCAATTCCGCAATAAAATCAGTTATTAACAAAATATAAGCTATTCCAATAACTCGAAAAAGTCATAAGTTTCTCTATATTTATAATATATATTTTTCAAATTTCTTCGAATACCCAGGTTCATAAAAAAAAAAAAAGAATTTTTGTTTTCATGAGTATGAAATAGAAAAGGATCTTTTTTTCTCTTTCAATTCAGAATTCCATAATGAATTACGTAATACGAGAATTCAGATTTAAAGTTTTCCTAAGTAACTTACTTCAATATGACTATTAAAATAGTAGTCTCTTAATGATATACCCAAAAATTGCTTTGAATTTAGAATTCAATGAAATATCTTTATTTCTACCCGTACACTCAATCACATTTGTGAAAAACTAAAAGAAAAAAGTTTTATTTTTATAGAAAAATCAGAACAAAAGGTGACACTATATCCAAGATTAAAGAAAAAAATTTCCAAACTTAAAGAGAAATTTGTTAAAGAGAAGAATCTTTCTTTTCTCATGTAGACGCTCTGGGACGGAAGGATTCGAACCTCCGAATAACGGGACCAAAACCCGTTGCCTTACCACTTGGCCACGCCCCATTTCGATTTCGAATTTCTCTTTGATACTAAATAAAGACTAATATTGGTATTAGTCGTTCGTCAATCCCAATTCAAATATATATGAAATATATTACTGCTAGGATTCAACACATGAAAATATAGAAAAAAATGATTGATCATTCCATAAAATTAAATTAAGATATTGTATGAAACTAAAATTCCTTGTATTCTCATTTGAGAATGAAAGGGAAGATTTTTGATTTGAGAGCGTTCGAAGAACAAGAAGGTTTTTTGACCTACTTTTTTATTTTGCCCTCATAATAAAGAACTCAATCAAAATCTAATTTTCTAATCTACAAGAATGAAATGGTTGTTATGCTTAATATCTTTAGTTTAATCTGTATCTGTCTTAATTCTACCCTTTCTTCGAGTAGTTTTTTCTTCGGCAAATTGCCCGAGGCTTATGCCTTTTTCAATCCTATCGTAGATGTTATGCCTGTCATACCTGTACTATTTTTGCTCTTGGCCTTTGTTTGGCAAGCTGCTGTAAGTTTTCGATAAAATCTTTAATGCTCCGAAAAATTCATGATTTATACGAAAAAAATTTTCTAAAAATTTGTAAGATCTTATAAATTTTACATTATGAACCCTCCATTCGAAAATATAAATTCTTGTTCTTGTATTATATTGAATAATCGCACGGTGATAAATTTTGATCAACTTATTTCCTCGTTCTGACCTTCCAGTAAACAAGAACTTTCTAAAGACCCCACAATACCAAATAATGGATATGACCAAAAATACCAAAAATTTTTGGTAATGAAGGAATCAGAATCTTGTTTTTCTTATTATTATTACATTAAAAAAACAAAAAATTAGTAAAAATTACCTTTTTCAAGAAAAGACTTCATTTTCTTTTTGGTTTCTTTTTGGGGCACTATGTCAACATAGTGTATGTGATAAAAAATAGGCAATCTATTTCCCTTAAAAAAAAAAAATCTTGGAGATTGTGTAATGCTTACTCTCAAACTCTTTGTTTACACAGTAGTCATATTTTTTGTTTCTCTCTTCATCTTTGGATTCTTATCTAATGATCCGGGCCGTAATCCTGGACGTGAGGAATAAAAAAAAAAAATGATTTTGAAAGTCTGAAGCGATCGAGGGGAGCGGAGAGAGAGGGATTCGAACCCTCGGTACAAATAACTCGTACAACGGATTAGCAATCTATCGCTTTAGTCCACTCAGCCATCTCTCCCAATTCAAATTGAAAATTTTTTATGTGGTGTGACAGGCAAAGTAAAAAGGATTTAAATTGAAAAACCTTACTTCCTTGATTTTCATTTTGTAAGAAAAGTCCATTCCCCCGGCCAGTACTTAACCAGGCCGGGTTATTACATTACTTCTGATGAATCAATCATTTCATAGATCAAATGATTTCATTTTTTGTTTTTATTATATCAAATCAAAGATACTTGTTATTGAAGTTATTGAAGTAACAATAAAGACAATTTTTATCTCCATTCCAAGTGTAATTTCTTAGTATTAGTAATAGAATACTATAGAAAATAGTATAAAATATACTTTAAATTATGAAAATGAAAGAATATTAAAATTCCTCATTTATTAATTAGTTTTTTATTAGTATTTATTAATTAGTATTAAATAGTATTTTGAATTTTGAGTCTTTTTTCTCAATTTAGTTAATTAGTTAACTGGAAAAAGGCACATACAGATATTAAATAATATAATATAAAAAATGAAAAACACATATGTTATAACATATATAACATAACTCTTTTATTTGTTCAAGGGACATTGAAATTTAAGATCCAATTAATCCGAGTTCAAATTCAAAAATAGGTCAGTTGAAGGGAAAGTAAAAAAAAAAATGAGGAATTCGTCGTGGTTATAGCCCAGCTTCAATAATTCCTTCAATTTTGGACTATCAGTAATGACTTATAACAAGTGAAAAATGAGACTTTTTGCTTTATTCTAACTTTATTAGAATTTGGTTATTTTAAAAAACTTTCTGTACTTCGACTTCAAGTACCCCTGGTCGGGGAGGATGAAGTGTCAACGCTCAAGTTTTAATGAGTCTGATGCTATTAAGATAGCATCTCATTCCTTTGTTCGACAAAAGGTATATTCATATATAATAATCAATATGAAGCGGGTATAGTTTAGTGGTAAAAGTGTGATTCGTTCAATTAATAACTTAAAAAGTTAAAGGGTCTTTCGGGTTTTTCATATTCCGATAAAAAAAAAACTTTATTTCCTAAAAAGAGTTTAATCCTTTTCCCCTCAATAGCATATTTGAGGAAAAATAGAAATTCTCACGATTTGTATCCAAAGTTCAATTTCAATTGAATAAAAGGGTTATAGAGTCACGAAGCATAATAAAAAAAAATTGGATCAAATCTTCCAATTAATAAATATAAGTAAAGGATCTATGGATGAAGATAAAAAACATAAGTGCATTTCCAATCGTAACTAGATCTTCAATTTTTGTCTTGTATAAGCTAAGATTAAAGCCAAATAGCTATAAAATGGTAGTTTTGGTTTACTAGAACCATCAGCATATTATTTTAGCTCGGTGGAAACTAAATTTAATTCTTTTCCTCAGGATTCCTCGAGTGGAAATAGGGAACGAAGTAACTAGATTAGACGGATTTGGGATAATAGAATCCCCCTTCTCTAGAGGGATCATCTAGAAAGCAAGTGGCTTTGGGTGTCTTTAATAAGAAAAGCTCACATAGATGTTATGGATCTAATTTTTGTTTCTGGGAATACATCAATTTTCCATAAAGGAGCCGAATGAAACAAAATTTTCATGTTCGGTTTTGAATTAGAGACGTTAAGAATGATAAATTAACGTCGACTATAACCCCTAGCCTTCCAAGCTAACGATGCGGGTTCGATTCCCGCTACCCGCTCCATATTCCTTATTCTATATGCATCATCCATTCGAATATGCATTCTTTTTTTTTTTTTTACCTAAAAAATTTTCATTTATTTTTCTAAAAAAAAAAGATAAAGGGAAAATGCGAAAGAATGAAATAGAAATGAAAAGCGTCCATTGTCTAATGGATAGGACAGAGGTCTTCTAAACCTTTGGTATAGGTTCAAATCCTATTGGACGCAATTTTTTTCCATCTATTTAAAAAGTGGCGATACCAAGAAACCCCTTTTTTGTTTGAATCAGAAATAATTCGCAAGAATAACTCTTGTTCTAACAATAGAATTAGAGTTATAAATTTATGCTTGTTCCTCAAGTAGAAACAATTCAGTGTGCTCCTGAATAGCTTCCTTCAAAAAGGTTTCCGCTTCCTCGGTAAATGTCTTGGTAGAAGATAAAATTTCTTGAAATTGAGGTTTATTCTTTTTTAAGTAGGTACGTAACTTAATGAGAAATTTCTTTATCTGCCCAATTTCTAACGAATCAAGATATCCATTTGCTCCAATATAA